CGAATTGGAATTGTCAAGTCATCCATAACTATCTTAGTCAAAACAAGAATTAATTTTGGTCGAACCGCCTAGTTTGCTTTGTTTATTGGTTTATTGTAGGTCATATATCATTGCAAGATTCATCGACTGGAATCCGATTTTTTTCCATTATACTTATTTCCATTTTATTTAGTTAGTAGAACCTTCTAACTATATATTACTCTTCGACAAATTCTCCTGTTTCTCTTGTTTTTTTCTCTAAAGACGGGGAATTCTAAATTAATTACTTATCTTATTTCTTCTTTAATTAGAAATTCTTTAAAGATTTCGATTTTTTTTCTATAAATAGAATCAGGAGGTCTTTATTTTCATTTTTTTTTTTTCTTAGTGATTTAGAATAGAACAAGTAATCAAATAGAAGAGAATGTATCGGAATTTCCATCTCAAGATTTAGAAGATCTTGTGTTGGTATATTCCTTTTATTATTATTTAATATTTAATAATATTATTAGTATTCGAATCCAGGTGGAGGGGTTTTTCTTGGTTGAATACAGAAAAAGACGACTACCTTTTTTTGTTGTGCTTCGCTAGGTCGAGGTAAGTAAGGTATACGAAGGAAAAGCCTATTTGACAATGAAAGTGACCAAAGATATTCATTTTTCAAAAAACTTTAGCTTGTACACAAATACAGCAAGCCTTTCCTAAATCCATGTGAATTCCTCTTCGTAGTTTTTCATTTCACCAGGCCCGTGAAATGAGTTGACTTCCAAAATTCATTAAGATTGGGGATATCAAAAGAAAGGGAGTCTCACTAATTCTTTTATTGTGGATATGAATATGTAATTCGCCTCCGAAGATTAATGACGAAAGGTTGGTTTGTTTATCTTCAATTGCAAAAATTATCCATTGGATCCATTGATATGCGTTTTTTCTTTCATCTGCTTAAACGATTGCCGTGAGTAAACTTATAGGAATAATTGGATTTCACTTAGTTACAAGCAAGAAATAATAATGAAAAATGCAAATTATACAATTTTTTTTTGCATTTTTCATTATTACATTATTATAGGGCTATACGGACTCGAACCGTAGACCTTCTCGGTAAAACAGATCAAACTTATTATTATTAAAATGATCTGAACTGTTTCAAAGACCCAACATGCATTTTTTTTTGCATTGGGCTCCTTCATTAACTGATATAAATATCAGTTAGTCTGCCATTTTTTTCTTGACAGAAAAAAAGATAAGGAAATGGCTCCATGTGCTCTGATTCATTATTTGGGAGCATTACCAAAGTGTTTCAAAGGTGGGATTATCTTGACGTAGGTCTGTCTCTGGCCTAGATCAACCTAAGTTAAATGAAGTCTCTATCGTTCTGCTTAAAAAATCAAATATGAAACTTCATACACCTTAAAGTTCATATGACGAAAAGAGATTTTTTTGAGGTCCTTATACTCATTATGCCTAGCATTGAATAGACTGGGTATTCACCTTATCAAGATCTCAAATCAATGATGGGGTCTGTTTGGCACCTCCTAAATGGGCGTCCAAATTAGACCGAAACCTTTGTCAGGCTATGGTTCCCTCAAAGTTATGGAGTAAGACATCGATTTCTCAACAAGATCAATTTTTCTGATTGTATGATGAACTCCCTTGAAAAACATTGGCGCGCGTGTAAACGAGTTGCTCTACCAACTGAGCTATAGCCCTTAGTGCTTGTGATACATATTTTATCATGTAGGTAAATTCTTGTCAAGAGAAATATTCCCTGATCCAACATCAAGAATCTTTGATCTCTTTGAGTGGTATTCCTTAGATTAGTATTGCTTATTAAGTAATATGATATTTATAATCCATCGACAGGATGGGTTTCATTTGGTTCTCTTTGGGATGATAAATGACCTACTTAACTCAGTGGTTAGAGTACTGCTTTCATACGGCGGGAGTCATTGGTTCAAATCCAATAGTAGGTAAAACTTATTAGATACCATTGACTCTGGTATCTAATAAGGTTTACGACCCACCTTTAGTGATATTTTTTTTTTTATTTTGTATCTTTTCTATTTCATTTTTTAATTGGAATTTTTGCATCAGAATTGGATTCTGTTTGATTGTATTTTATTGTATTCACCCGACAGAATCTAAATAGGATTAGAACGATAACTTCTTTTTAATATTCGAACGTACCAACTAGTTATGAAATCGGATTGCTAGCCTCCACCCGTGTTCTAGCTCGTCGGAGAGCTAGATTTGCCTCAATTTTTTGTCTCCTTCCTTCAGCCCTTTTCACATTAGCTTCCGCTATTTCAAGAGTTTGCTGAGCTTCTTGTGGATCAATGTCACTACCTTTCTCCGCATCATTTACTAAAACAGTGATCTCATTATTTCCTATTCTAGCAAAACCACCCATCAGAGCCATCGTTAACCATTGGTTGTTAAGGCGTATTCTCAAAATCCCTATATCTACAGCTGTGGCAATAGGGGCGTGATTTGGTAATATGCCAATTTGACCACTATTAGT